CCAATTTGTCCTGAATTTTTGTTTTGTGACTGAAAATCCACAATTGATTTTTCAATAGAAAAGGGAAGGAGTGTTTTTAAATAGTGTGTTTGTTTTAAAATATTATACAATCGATCAAAGAAATGTATCCAATCAAAAGAGAAAGGTAAGGATTTCTTTTAGGAAATAGATTAAAGAAAAAAAAAACAGGATTCACGATACAAGTACAAAAATGAATAACCCCCCCAAAAAAATAAAAAATGAAATATTTTCATATATTTTTTGTATCGTTTTGGCGACATGGCCGAGCGGTAAGGCGGGGGACTGCAAATCCTTTTTCCCCAGTTCAAATCTGGGTGTCGCCTGATCAACAAAAAAATAGGAATACCTTATTCTGTTTTGCTAAGATAACTTGACAAATTTTTTTCCAGCAGAAGTAAGCGGGGGAGAGGACTCTTGATACTTGCTTGATGCTATAAGCATCTGGCGGTTCTGTTCTCTAAAATGAAAATGCTGTAAATCCTTGCGTCTAGGCTTCAATTCACGGAAAAGATTATATTAGTGAATTTTGTTTTGAATGAAAAAGAATCGTTAAATCTTGATATGACAGCTGTTATTAATGTAGTGTTTATTAACTGGGTCTTCAATTAATTTGGATAGACGAACGAGGAATTTAATTATTAGTTGCGGAAAGGTCGAAAGATACTTTATTCGTATACGAACTCATGAAATTCTATGTGTGCTCCTGCAATCAATTTAATATTGATTGAAGAGATAATTGTCTTTAATGTAATAGACTATCTTCTGATTGTTTCACATAGACAAGCAGGAGACGTAACGTAAGGATTAGCTAAAATGCGAAATTAGGGGTATGTGATAGATAGTGATCTATCTTGACTCTATATTTTGATACTTTTGACTTAATGTAATGAAATGAAGGTCAACAAAAAAAAGACTAGGTCTTATTATTACTACATGTTAGTACCATTCCCTTGAAACTTCCAGGGGTGTATCTACGTATTTTGCTTGTGCTTAATGTTTTCCGATTCTACTAGAAATCATATAAGAAACTGTTATAATTGTGAGTTTATTGGATTGTTTCATCAACGGTGTTGGGTTAGAATCCCCTTTTGACTCTTCGCCAGGGATTCCACTATTATTAATGAACATAATAATGATTAGTGAACAATAATGGAATAATTCCTTCATATTTATAGAGATAGGGGATATAATTCACATGGATATAGTAAGTCTCGCTTGGGCTGCTTTAATGGTAGTCTTTACATTTTCTCTTTCACTCGTAGTATGGGGTAGAAGTGGACTCTAGAAGTACTACTAATTGAGTTGAAGAATCAAACTCAAACCATATCAATTGTTTTATAGATCGTTCTGCAAAGTCCTTTTTATTTTACTTTTTTATTTGTTTTTGGTTTCCCCCTCTTTTTTTTTTTACTGTTCAAAGATAAAAAAAAATAGTTATGTTATTAAGTATATACAGACTTCCTATAGGAAACAACATAGACATAGTGGTTGTCCAACGATATACTACACATAATAAAATATTGCCTTGGGCAAGTCACATATTGCGCGTTCCCGCTTTTTTTATTCTTTTAGACATTTTATTTATGTTATGTTTGCTTTATCGAACTCATTTCATATCATGGTTCAAACGTTAAAAATCAGTGGGCTTTACTAATCCTTTTCGAAATCCAAAGAGGTTCCCATGGAACTGAACCACTGGATCATCTGTCAACTGCTCAATCAATTACTTCTTCGGAATACTAAAAAAAGATTATGTGATTTTCTTGTTATTAATTTTAATAATTATTAAAATTAAAGGCCTATACTCTTTTTTTCCTTCATCGATTTGATTCTTTCAATGGATATCGGGATTCATATTGAATAGAATCATAAATTCTAGGAATTCGAATCGTAAGAGTAAGAATTGCCCTTCGATTTTTTCAGATTGATGATTGGAATCAACACAAATAAAATAGATGAAGCAAAGAAATCGAATTGGTACGTTATGTAAATACATTACATATATGTAATTGATATCTATATGTAATTGATATCTATGAAGATACATATTGTAGATTGATCTATATTAAACCTCTATCTTTATACAGTACGACTTTATATACTACAATAACAATAATAAATATGGTAGAAAGATTTATATATTTCTTTCTACCATACTATCGAATCTCATAGAATACTGATGATTCTAGTCCGCTTATTTCATTTAAGACACTAAATTTGAATACTTTTCATTTTCTTTTTTCTTTTCAAGCATTGAGAAGAACTAAACAGTCAAGTTTCATTCAAATGAATCATTTTGGCTGACTGTTTTTACGTATATTATAAGTAAAAAAGCAGTAGGAACTAGAATGAACAGTGCAGTAGCAATAAATGCGAGAATATTTACTTCCATAATCTAATCGTTTCATTTTTAGTTAATTCGCAATAACTCGGGATTTAATCCCATAGAGCTGATAAATCTTTCGGCTGTAAATTCAATATTCAATGGGATGAATTACATCTCGATGATATCAAATCGGAGCAATATCATGAATAACAATATCTGAACTATAAAATTGATTCATCGTCGAGAATTAAATAGTATAACATAGGAAGATCTTTTATACATACCGAATTCCAATTTTTATTCCTGATCCGATCAATAATTTCTTTACTTTCTTTATCATTCTTTCTTTTCTATAAGCTACGCCCCCCTTTGTACAATCATCTGATGAAATATCATATGACCGCCTTTATACTTACTTACATTGGTTATAAAAAATCCCAATAAAATAACCAATAGAAGCGAAATGTAAAAAAGGAAGAAGTTTAGTTCTAACCCCCCCTTTTTAATGATCTAATCTTCTTTGGAAAACAAAGAAGGAGTATAATAAGGAGAGTCCGGATATAAAAAAATCGAGTATTTCATCAAATTCATTAAAAAGTTTGTTCTTTCTTCGGCAAGAACCTTAAACTTAAAAAAGATTATTCATTCCCTCACAAAGAGAGATAGCCCTTTCTAATAGAAAGGGGATCCTTCTTTGAGCTTTATTTTATTAATATCCTATTTCCTTGGATTAATTATGGGATGCATATATCAAAAATTCAGTGTGAAATTTTAATGAGATAAATTGTTTCAAATTCACATTAATAATTGAAATTAGTAATTGAGGTTACAAAAAATCGGAGCCCTAAAGGGATATACTTTTCATCTTAAAAGTATTATATCAGAGTTACTATGTTAAATTTTTTTTTGTATCGTAAAAATTCCATTTGTGTATAGACTCCTGGAAACGTATAGTACCCTATTACACAGATCGGGAATAATCGAAAAAGCCAGACTCCGTACGGTATCTCTTGGAATCCTGAATATGATTCTACCAATAATTGTACTAATCTACATATGTCTTTCTCCTATCAATCGGGACTAGTTGAATAAATGGGAATTTCCATATTTCTTTGATGAGAAATGTGAAACTAATAAATAAATAGAAACTAATAAATAAATAAAATAAGAGATAGAGGGTATCCCACTTGGGAATGAGATTCTGCTATGTGTTCTCCTTTTCACAGCAAATGCAGATGTATTTTTTTATTGGAATTGGATTTGGATCCGTCGGGACTGACGGGGCTCGAACCCGCAGCTTCCGCCTTGACAGGGCGGTGCTCTGACCAATTGAACTACAATCCCAAGGAAATAAAATAAAGTGTACATCATACATATTCTTATGATTTCATTCAAACCCTTTATTTTTTATATATTTTATTTAGATTTTCGATATTTAGATTAGAATAAGTCATATTGTAACAGAAACGCGAGTGATATATTGGATATCCACACGGATATGCACTTTAGCGGGAGCGTCTCAGGGATTGTTAATAATCCTTTTATTTTTTATAATTTGATTAAGAATCAAATAAATCTTTCAATAAAAAAACTCTTTTTTTATTTATATTTATTCTTTATTTGATTCTTTTCCTTAGACTTTATAGTTTCAGATCGTTATATGAATCTAGTATGAATCTATATCATTAGCAAGCAAGATCAGAATTTGTGAGATAAAATAAAGAGAGCAAATGAACAGCAGTAAAATATATCAGAAAATTGTAGTTTTTTTTTATTCTTCCGTATTCCGATCAGGCATTTCTGGGGAACAACAAATGGGTTCTATCATTTCGTGGTGGATCGGCGAATTATTGGGCCGAGCTGGATTTGAACCAGCGTAGACATATTGCCAACGAATTTACAGTCCGCCCCCATTAACCGCTCGGGCATCGACCCGGGAAGAATAAATTCCAGGCTTATTGATAATCCATGATCAACTTCCTTTCGTAATACCCTACCCCCAGGGGAATTCGAATCCCCGCTGCCTCCTTGAAAGAGAGATGTCCTGAACCACTAGACGATGGGGGCATACTTGCCCGATCGTCATCATACTATATTCATAGTATGAACAGTTTTTTGAAATTGTCAATATAATGTGGTATGATTAAAGGTATGATTAAATCTGAAAGATCTTTCTCTCTTTCATGATTTTATAGAATCTTTTGATTCGTATTTATGAATCATTCATTCTAATCACCCTTCCATTTTTTTTTAATATTATTTTCATTAATTTAATATTATTTTCATTAATTTAATATTATTTTCATTAAATAGATTCTATTTCATTTTAAATATTATATTTAAATATTATTAAATATTTTTAATGAATTAGAAATAGAATTCTATCAAAGAATAAAATAAATAAAAAAAGAAATCTAAGAATAAATAGATATTAATTATAAATCGATATTATTAAAACGATATTTATATGAAATATTGAATATTAAAAAAAATAAATAAAATAATAAACTAAATAGGATAGGTAGAATAGAAATAATACGAGGTATAGGACCTTTTTGGAATGATTGGTCGGGCAGACCAGAAAGGGGAATTAAACTTCATTTCTTACACTTTCATTCATTGATTCATTCATTTTGTTAAGATTCGATAGACA